CTTTCTATACTCTTTCACCCTAGAATTTTTTTTATTTGAGTATCTCAATTGAAAGTTCATTCAATAAGTTTTCTTTTTTTTTGTCCACTACTTTGTTTTATATTTTATTATACGTAATAAATCGAAAAAAATTCCGATACATCTCGAAAACAAGACTAGGAGTTTTTGACAAACGAATTACTTTTTCGACACAAGAAAGGGGATTTAGAAAATTCCTTTTCTTGTGTCGAAGACTAGAAGACAAAACAAATAATACCTCCTAGAATTATTTATTACCCACATTTCTAGTTCGTTCTATATACCCGCTTATTTATGCTAATCTCTATCCCAATTTTATTGCATTGAAATCTGGTATTATAGTAATACAGTCCTATCAATTCAATTTGGCTAAAAAAACAAAGAAAGGGGTGGTAAAGCCATAAAATCAAATAGTCTTCTTCAAAGAAAAATCTACCTATTATGACTAAGAGTGCGATACAAGGGAGTTCCCGAAGTTCGTAGAAAAAGAGTTAAGTAAATAAAAGGTTTTTCAGGATTGATTTTTTTTGATAATACAAAATTGACAACAAAAATTGTGTTCTTTTTACGAACCTGATGTTGATAAATCCGCGAGTCTAGAAATTCATTTCGGCCAATTGAACCTTCTCGAACTGTTTCTTTTTAAGAACCAAAAATATTTGTGCCAAAATAACAGATGCCAAGAAGACCAAAAGACCTTGGACACGTAATGGATCTTGAAGTACTATTTCTGCATCTCCCTGACCAAATCCACCCACATTAGGATTACTCGTTAATGGTTGATCCAATTTGATGGATTCACCCTCTGAAACAAGAACTTCTGGTCCTGGAGGGATAATATCAACCACTTGACGTCCATCCGATGGATCTGTTATGGATATTTCATATCCCCCCTTTTCCTTTCGTATGATTTTGCTTACTATGCCCGCTCCTGTAGCATTATAAACTGTATTGTTACTCTTGCTTCCGTCGGGATAAATCTGACCCCTTCCCCTATTTCCTCCTACATATATAGGATATTTCAAGAAGTGAGCATCTTTCTTAGTCGTGGGGTCGGGGGAAAGAATAGGAAAGGCGATTTCACTATATTTCTGGCCGGGGACAGGCCCTATTACAAGAATATTTTTTTTATTAGGGCGGTAGCTTTGAAAAGCTAAATTTCCTATCTTTTCTTTCATCTCGGGAGAAATACGATTGGAAGGAGCTAATTCAAACCCCTCCGGTAAAATAAGAACAGCCCCCACATTCAAACCCCCTTTCTTACCATTAGCAAGGACTTGTTTCACTTGCTTATCATAAGGAATTCGAACAACTGCTTCAAATACAGTATCAGGAAGTACTGCTTGTGGAACCTCAATATCAACAGGCTTATTAGCTAAATGACAATTGGCACATACAATACGCCCGGTCGCTTCTCGTGGATTTTCATAACCCTGCTGCGCAAAAATGGGATATGCACTTGAAACGGATGTCCGAGTTATGATATATATCATGAGCGATACGGAAATAGATCGAGTAATATCTTCCTTTATCCAAGAAAAAGTATTTCTAGTTTGCATGGTCTAATCGTTGGTCTGAAAATTTCTACAATAAATTGGGTAGGTCGCTAGTCTAGTTTCCTATCCACGATTCTGCTATTTATTGGAATCATTTTATTGGAATACTGTTGGAATACTATAGTATAAAAAATAAAAATAGTAGTCTAAAAGTAGTATGAAAACCCCCCGGATATAATGTTTTTAATACTCATGTCGAACTACAAAGTAAGAAACCTTCTAATTGGTGGTTGATCATTTATCAATCATTCATTGAATGATAAATAACTACAAGTGATGGAGATACACGATTTAAATAACGAAAAATCCAATATTTAAAAATAGTATCGAGAATAACTGGAAAGGTGGAAACAAGACCAGATATAATTTGATCATTATGACCAAATCCAAAATCTTTGTACACAGAACCGATCATTAGTTCCCAGCCGTGGGGTGAATGAAATCCGATACATAAATCAGTTAATAAAAGAATCGAAAAAGCTTTTACAGTATCACTTAAGTTATATAGGAATTCCTGAGCCCAGGAGTTAAGAATTACAAGTTCTTCATTACCTAAAATAGAATAACCACTTAGAATAACAAAACAGATTGTATTTGTAGAGAAGTGTAAAATTGTATGGATACGATCCTCGTTGTGTATCTTGATTAATTGGATCGTTTCTTTGTGGATTCCTATAACAAGCTTTTGTAGATATGTCTCCGAGTATTCCTTGATCATTTCTTCCAAGAAGAGGGTTTCTTCTAATTCTATGAACTTTTCTAGAATACTTTTTTCTTGAATATCATTCAAAAAATTTTCGGATTGGCCGATATTCGACCAACTAATAACCCAAGATTCCATACTTTTAGTAAATGATAGAGAAATCCACCAGGGCAGAAATATTATAGATGCAAGATACAAAAGAGGAGTTAATGCTTTCTTTTTTGCCATTTTCCGCCTGTTAATTTTTAATTAACCGACTCCATTTGTCGACTTTATGTGATCGAATATTTCTTTTAAATATGAGTTCTAGACAAGGCATCAAACCTATTCATCTATTTTATTTGTGATTTTGTTTTGAATCTAGAAAGAATACATAAATAGACTAAGACTCTACTTAGAATTCGACTGAATAAATAATACAAAAAGGTGTTCTCAGATATCTCAATTCATCAAATTCCAAACAAATGTCTCCTTTAGATGAATGGACGCAAGAAGTACTTTAAGGAATGAATATTATTGAGATTTTGAAATGAAAGAACCCTTTATTCTATCAAAATAGAAAATATTTCGAAAAAACATTCCAACGATTCCCCATTCCCCATAGTCAAGAATAGAATAATCGAGAAAAATAGATTGTGATGGTCAAAAAAAAGAGCGGCAAAACAAGACAGAAATGGGCCTGTTATCATTATTAAGAAAACCCTTTTTTATTATTGGGTAGTTAAAGAACACAAATGAAAAGATAAAAGGGTCGATTAACAAAAAGAAAATAATTTATAAGATATGGTTTATCTACATCTAAAATATCACTTAGTTAGAGAAAAATAGGATTCTTGCATTTCTTTTTCCCTCCTGCTGAGAAAGCATTCGTTCTTCAGCGCAGTTCCTTTCTCAAAATCAAAATACTTCAATTGGTACGCGCAAGAAATAGGCCAATTCCGCGGCTTTTTGCTCAATTTCTCGTGGAGTCAAATTCTCATCAGTACGGGTCAACGGAATAGCCCCCCGGCCTCTGATATCCATATAAAGGACACGACGAGCATAAATACCCTCTTTAACTTCTATTCGAACGGATTGAATATCTTTTATATGGAATTGAAGGAATATGCGACGATTTTTTCCAGGAAATCCCCAACGAAAAATACACACTATCCCTTCCTTTCTATCGAATCGATCATAACCACTACCTACATTCCAGGAAATTGTGCACCACAAATAGGAACTAATAAACAGACCCGCGATTCCATAGAAAGACATCACGATCCCCTGTGGAAAAAAAACGATTTGCTGAGACGGAACAAAAGAGATCAAATTTCTACCAAGAAAACTGGAAGTTCCAACCAACAAGAATCCTAATGAACCTAAAAAAACGATAAGGGCCCAGCAAAAATTACTTAGTTTTCGAGACCCCGTTATACGTTCTATCCATATACGTTCTGATCGCCAACTCATATTCCATCCCATTGCATTTTATTGAAATTGAGAGAATATCCCAAATGATTTTGACTTTACTTTTTTTGTTTCCGAATGCACTTTCATCAACTAGCACTAGTTTGATGTGAACTAGCACTAGTTTAATGGGAACTTTTAGGAGTAATTCATCAAATTGTTTAGATCTAAAATAATAACATACCCCTCATATGATCCCAATATACATATTGATATACATATAGATCCACCAACTTTATATTTTAATTTTTAGACATCCAGCGATCCTGATCTATTTGAAACTGGCTAGAATTCAGTTACCTATAGGTCATTTTCTGCAGGCATAAGAGCTTTTTCCTTTATGTTCGGCAGAAATCACATGTTCTACCATATCTTCTTTTCCGCAATAAATATCTGTGTTATGCTACAAGTCTAAGTTTCAAAAAAAAAAACGAATCAGATTGGGTCCCCTCAAATCTAAACAATCTTGTTTTTTTGAACATGAAGAAATAAAGAAGCCATTGCAATTGCCGGAAATACCAGGCCTACTAAAGGCACAAAAATAGAGGGAAAATTGAAAGTTGTCATAAAATGGGGTACCTCGATTTATTATTTGTACCTATTCTTCTTTTTTTTTTTTTATATCATATTTTATATTTATACTAATTATAATTAATAATTGAAATTAGTCTGAATTCATTCAATTTGAAAATTCTTATTTAAAGATCGAAGTGAGTATATAGAATAAGTCCAAGGAATGTAGAACTAAATAAATGAACTTATTCATCTCTCTACATAAAAGATACATATGATAATCCATTTGATTTTTGATTTTTCTTCGTTTTTTTGTTATTTTGTTCTTATCTTCAAATTTACTAAAGAAATAGTTTCTTACAAATTATCAAAAGATTCGTTAGAATGCGACACAACTGGGATTTTTAGTGAAAACGGGATTTTCGGGAGATGGTGGAGAAAGATACAAAACTATATATCTAGATTTTCTATATAAGATGAAATTCGTTTTATTTTCCTAATTTCACGAAAGGAAGAACTCACGGTTTTATCTTGTTGATAGAGACTTCTTAATTAGTAATCGGCAATCAGGTAAAAAAAAGAGTTATCCGCTACTTTTGATTCTTTCTACAATTAGATCTTAGGTCGTCAAAGAAAACTCCCTTTTTAGTTACTTTGATTTCGATAAGCTAAGATTCGGATAAGCTTACTACTTGTTTTTGTTTGCTACAAATAAAAAAATTGAACTTAGTGCGCTCTACTTAATTGAATTGGAATTCAAA